ATCACCCACACCCTCTTCTTTTGTATTTCATTAATTGACTTTCCTTTAAATTAAGACGAAATTCTCTAAAAAGAAACCCCCGCTTTCTTTAAAATATCATAAACAGTTCCTGTAGGTTGAGCACCTTTTTCAAGAAAAAATAGAATAGCAGGAATATTTAAATACGTTTGATTATTTATCGGATCATAAAAACCCACTTTCCGAAGATCTCTTCCTTCTCTTCGGGATCGGACATCAATTGCAACGATTCGATAAACGGCTCATTGGGATAGACGTAGATAAACTAGAACCCCCCCTAGAAACGTATACGAAGCTTTCTCTTCGTACGGCTCGAGAAATTAGAAGATATGTCTATGTATACAATTCGAATGTCAAATAGATCTATAAAAGCATTAAATCAAATCAATTAGACTAAGATTATTTAATACTTTTTTATTCTTCTTTTTCTTTATCAAAAAAAAAATAATTTGTATTCTCAAAACTCAAGTTGAGTAACTCGGAAATATGAAATAGCTCAAAAGAAAACCCTTATGTATTTGATTTTTTGAGTGGTCTCTAACCCCTTTTTCTTTGTCTCGTTTAGAATATATTTGGACTCCTTGTTCTTGATCTAGTTGTCGAGACAATTAAAAAAAAGATATTTCCTTGTTCCAAAATATTTTATCTTTGCCTTGAATCATTGGGTTTAGACATTACTTCGGTGATTTTTAATCGTTTCAAAATGGCAGCAACACGGCCCTTTTTCTGATTTATTTCTATCAAAGAATCATAAACGGTTGATTCCCGCAAGATACACTTTTGATCAAAAGAGTTTCACTAATTCCAACAAATTTTCCTTTTTTGGATTTGAAACTTGCTCGAATTGGATCCTTTCGATTTAGAAATCGAAAATAGACTACACTTACGAAGTTGTTCCAACTTATTAATTGGCACTAACCCTAGATCCTTGCCCTGAGAAATGAATCAATACTTTCTACTCGAGCTACATCACATACTGTTTACACTACAACCCAAGAAAAAATGAGGTTTCGAGTGGAACAGAACAAAGGATGTCGAGCCAAGAGCACCTTCATTCCTATATAATAAAAAGGGTGGGTGTAAGAATCCACAACTGATCATGTCCTTCAAGTCGCACGTTGCTTTCTACCACATCGTTTCAAACGAAGTTTTACCATAACATTCCTCTAGTTTGGAACTGATATGTAATTGATTCAATTAGGGAATCATGAATAGTCATTTGTTCGGTCGTTCCATTGGTTTCTAAAGAAGTCTTAGAAAGAATTCAATTTAATCCTCGATTTTCTTTTTATTGGATGAATGCAATATTTTTATTTTATTTATTAATTTCTAAATATTAGGAAGAAAAAAGTTCTTTGTATTGAATCTACATTGCATCTTCAAGTAACTTGAGAGGATATATTCAACAATCTTAGACTTCTTCGAATATCAAATACTCATAAGAAATCATTCAATTCAAATAGTTATTGAATTGAAAAAAAACCTACCTGGATATCACTATTTGAATAAAGTTTTCCTAAAGATTGCATTTATCATCATAAATAATTCATCTTTGAATTAAACCTCAGTGATTAAAAAAATATAGATAGATAGAAAAAGAAATAAATTTCTTTTTTTCGTGGAGTGAATAAAAAAAAGTTGATGTAAAGGAAGATTTAGGCTCTTTTTCTTTCATTTCATACTGAAAAATAAAATCATAAAAAAAAGAATTCCCTCTATCAGATAGACTGAACAATTGTCATTGGAATGAATTATGAATATTCAATATAGAATATTTCAAATTAACGGATCCAAAATCTTTTTCAAAAAACCAAAAAACGTTATCACTGAAATAGAACGACAATAATACATTAAGCATTTCCTCATTTTACGCGTAGTTTCTTTGACTGGTGGGGGTTCGTTCAATAATTTTTATTTAAAGCAAGGGGAATAGAATATAGGATGTATGAATTACCCCCCCTGTATATATTATTACATATATTTACAATTATATATGCGAACCAAATCAAATACGAAATGAAATACCTAAAAATGAGGTTCAAAGAAAATAGATACGTTATATGTATGTAACTTGATTATTTCTTAATCCAATTTTCCAATTTGTACAAGCACAGCTAGTTAAATTGCTATCTTACATTGTTAATTAATTCTTATTATATGGGACGTAAGGCTTTTCGAAGTAACTAACTTAAACTTCAATATGAATATTCAATATTCAAAGTATAAGGGGATGGACATACGATGAAAAGCGCATTCAACCTCTTTTGCAACCCCCTTTTTTTTTTCTTTATTTCCAATTCTTCGAATCTAGATTCCTAGATCACAACTCGATTCAGTTTCATCTATATGTATCTTAGTTGAATTTAATTTGTGAAAAAATAGGATTTAAAGAAGAATAGAATCATTAAAAATCAGAAACAAGAATCACATAATATCCAATATTTAACTCTTAAAGAGTAGAGAAGGTAGTTCAAAAAACAGAAGGTAGTTCAAAAAGAAAACCTTTCTTTATTGTGATAATAGATATTTCTATCTATGTTTCTATCTATATATAGAATAGGTATTCCCTGGGACGGAAGGATTCGAACCTCCGAATAGCGGGACCAAAACCCGTTGCCTTACCACTTGGCCACGCCCCATTTCAATTTCTATTCAATACTACTAAAGAGTAGTATTGTTTTTGGTTGTTCGTCAATTCCAATCTAAAATAAATATCTATGGACTCTATTGTTCCTAGGGTTTTGACACGTGTAGATATACAATGAAGCTGAATTTATTGATCATTACATATAATTCAATTAAGATATTGTATAAAAGTATGATTTCTTCTATTCTTTTTTGAGAATTGAAGGATTTTTGATTGGGTGAGTTCAAAGAAGGATTTTTTGGTATCCCTTACCTTTTTTTTTTTCATTTTTAAGGGATATCAATTATCAATAACAATAACTCAATCAAAATACAATTATCTCCAAGTCCAAGAAAAAAAAAAATGTTTGTTATGCTTAATATCTTTAGTTTGATCTGTATCTGTCTTCATTCCACCCTTTATTCAAGTAGTTTTTTCTTAGCCAAATTGCCTGAGGCCTACGCTTTTTTGAATCCAATCGTAGATTTTATGCCAGTAATACCCCTTCTCTTTTTTCTCTTAGCCTTTGTTTGGCAAGCTGCTGTAAGTTTTCGATGAGATCTTTAATACTGTCCTAGACATGATTTATTCGAAACAAAAAAAAATTGGAACAATGGATAAGATCGGATAAGTCTTACAGCATGAACATGAACCCTCGATTCAAACAATTCTTAGATAGCTGCAAAAAATCTGACTCCCCTCTTTCCTCATTCGGATTCTTTTTCATTTATTGAAAAACCCTTTTAGAGTCATTTCAAAATAGGAAAGATTTTTTTTTATGAAAGACTCGACTCTTATTCCAAATGAATTTCTGAAAATTCTTTTTGATTTTTGATTTCGAGAAACCATTTTGTTTATTGGTGTCAAAATAGGATATGGGGTATAAAAATGGAGAATCTATTCTCTTTTTTTTTTGAAAAAAAAAAGATCTTGGAGATTGTGTAATGCTTACTCTCAAACTCTTTGTTTATACAGTAGTGATATTTTTTGTTTCTCTCTTCATCTTTGGATTCCTATCTAATGATCCAGGACGTAATCCTGGACGTGAAGAATAAAAAAGCCTTTCTTTTTACTTGCTTAATTTTTCAATGTTCTTACTTAGGATTTTATCTATTGTACATCCTTATTTATTATATGAAATAAAAAAAAAACAAAAACAAAGGAAAGGTTTTGAAAAAAAAAATAAATAAAATAACAAGTCATCAACGGAAACGGAAAGAGAGGGATTCGAACCCTCGGTACGAAAAACTCGTACAACGGATTAGCAATCCGACGCTTTAGTCCACTCAGCCATCTCTCCCAATTGAAAAAGGATAATTACTATCTTACATTACACAAAAAGTAAGGCTTGAAAAAAAGCCTTACTTTTCTTTATCTCTCTTTATTTTTTTTTTACTCTATTAATATATACAACTTTAATATATACTACTTTTATAAGCAATCCCATTTAGATAAAGAAAAGGTTCTAAAGAGATATTTCGAATAAAAAAAAAAAAGAAAAAAGCAAGAATACCTCTTCTTCCGAAAGAGCTTTTTTTCTTTTCACGGCCTGGCCTGGTCAGTACCTAGCCGGGCCATTTTTTGTTCCATTCCAAATCATAGATATAGATAAAATGATTTGTTTGAAAACAAAAATGCTTATTATTGATTATTGAAACAACAATCAGAAGAAGGGATCTTTCCATTCCTCTGATATGGAATTTCATTCTATAGAATCAAAGTGTCATTTTTTATTATTATTATTCTTTCTTTTCTTATTTTTTTTCCTTTACTGGAAAAAAAGAAAAAAAAAATAAGGAACTGTGGATTGTTGTGCAATGCATTCTTATGTCATAACATAAATAGTTTTATCGAGCCCTATCTGTTCTGTCAAAAATCCTCCAGCAAAAGAAAGAACTTGTTCTTTCTTTATTTAAATTTTGAATTAGGAGTGCTCTTTTACTAATCTGATTAGGTTTACTGACAAAACCAAAACAAACACGTCAATGCTATAATTTTCATCATTATTTTGTTTTGGATCCTATCTTGATTACGTCCGATTACCTTTTTTTGTTCGACAAAAGTTTCATTTATATACAATAATCGCATTGTAGCGGGTATAGTTTAGTGGTAAAAGTGTGATTCGTTTTATTAATCCCTTTTATAGTTAAGGGATCCCTCGGTTTGATTTGATTCATATTCCGAAGAAAAACTTTTTTTCTTAAAAGGATTTAATCCTTTACCTCTCAACGAAGGATTCGAGGAAAAATATACATTCTCGTGATTTGTATCCAAGGTTCAATTAAAAATGGAAAATTGGATTATTTAATTGCGAAACATAATTTTTTTTTGAATTGGATCAATACTTCCAATTTAA